TTCTATACCCGATTCATAACTAGAAAGTTTCTCCGGTCCTTTCCTAATCGGGGCTAAAATCCCGGAAATTAAAAATGCCAAAATAGGAATAAGACTTGATATTATTAGAAATGCCCAAAAAATATCATATTCGTAAAGCAAAAACATAGACGCACTCCTATGAATATGAGGGTGGAAAATATATGGGATTGGTCGATTCGAGGTGAAGTTATAAAGTCACCCACAATTGTTTAGTGAAAACAAGAATTCATTTTGGCGAAACGATCTAGTTTCCTTTGATTATTGGGGGGCATATCTCATTTCGAGTTTTATCGATTGACTTCACGAGGATCCTTTTTTCAGTCTACTTAATTCTACTTAATTTTTTGCGTTCGATTTTATTTAATTTCTTTAGTTAGTATAACTATATAGGTTACGCTTAGACAAATTATCTTGTCTTCGCCTAGGATTCTTGCTAAAGAAAGCGACTTCTAAAAAAAAATTATTATTTTGAATATTTGAAATTTTTTTTTAGAAAAATTCTATTTTATAGATTTAGGTTTTTGTAGGAATAGGATTGTGGGGTCTTTTTGTCGTTTTTTAATTAGTGATTTTAGAATAGAACAAATCAAATATTGAAATAGAAGAGAACGGATAAGTAGTTCCGTCTCAGGATTTCGAATATCTTAATCTTAGTGTTGGTATATTCCGTTTATTAAAATCTGGGTGGGGTTTTCTCTTGATGGAATACAGAAAAAGAGGATTGCCCCCCCTTGTTTTGTGGTGCTTCGCCAGGTCTATAGGCCTATCCGAAGAACAAGCTTATTTTACATTGTTGACAATGAAACTTACAAAAGAGATTCGTTTTTCAACAAACTTTAGCTTGTCCATAAATACGTTGGGTTATTCCCCAGATCTATGTGAATAACTCTTTGGAGTTTTTCACCAAACCTGTGTCATGCTTTTTACTTCTTAAATTCATTAAGGTTAGGCATACCAAAGACAAGGAGTATCACTAACTTAATCCCTTGGTTGTGGACAGGGAAATTCCGTGGGAATTTCCCTCCGAAGATTAATGACCGAAGATTGGATAAGGAGGGATTCGATCTCTTGAAATAAGTTTTTCTTTCAGTTTTCGGTTCTGCTTTAAACGAAGCCCGTGAGTGAGTTTCTAGTAAAAATTGGGTTTCGATGAACCAACCAGTCAGTTACAAGCAATAAACAAAAATGAATAAAATAAAAAATTGCATAATTTTTATTTTATTCATTTTTGTTTTTTAGGGCTATACGGACTCGAACCGTAGACCTTCTCGGTAAAACAAATCAAACTTATTTTTATCAAAATGATCTGAACTGTTTCAAAGACCCAACATGCATTTTTTTTGCATTGGGCTCTTTCATTAACTGATAGAAATATCAGCCAATTCGCCATATTTTTTCTTGACCGAAAAATAAGATAAGGAGATGGCTCCACGTGCTCTGATTCATTATTTTGGATTCCGGTCCAGGAGCACTACCAAAGTGTTTCAAAGATGGGGGGTTATCTTGACGTAGGTCTGCCTCTGGCCTAGATCGTTTTAAGTTAAATGAAGTCTCTACCGCTCGGCTTAAAAAATCAAATATGAAACTTCATACACCTTAAAGTTCATAGAACGAAAAGAGATTTTTGAGGACCTTATACTCATTATGCCTAGCATTGAATGTACTGGTATTCACCCTATCAATATCTCAAATCGACGATGGAGTCTGTTTGGTACCTAAACAGGCACCAAAATCGGACCGAATCATTTGTCAGGCTGTTGTTCCCTCAAAGTTATGGAGTAAGACATCGATTTATCAATAAGATCCTTTTTGTGGATTGTATGATGGACTCCCCCGAAAAACATCGGCGCGCGTGTAAACGAGTTGCTCTACCAACTGAGCTATAGCCCTTAGTGCTTGTGATGAATATTTTATCATATAGATCGTTTGTTGTCAAGATGAATATTCTATGATCTAACATCATAAATTTTTGAGTGATATTGATTAGATTATTATTGCTTATAAGGAATATGATATTTATAATCCATCGATGGGATGGGTTCCCCTTGGTTCTTTTTGGGATGATAAATGACCTACTTAACTCAGTGGTTAGAGTATTGCTTTCATACGGCGGGAGTCATTGGTTCAAATCCAATAGTAGGTAGAACTTATTAGATACCGGAGTCAATGGTATCTAATAAGTTTTTTGCCCCACCCCTCTTCTATTTTTATAGATTTTGTATTTTTATTTATTTTTGAATTGCGTTGTATCCAAATTGGATTTTTCTTGATTTGATTCACTCGGCAGAATCAAATTAAAATATTTAGTGTTTAGAATTAGAAACAGAACTTTTTTTGATTATTCGAACGCACCAATGAATTAGTTATGAAATTGCAGTGACAGCCTCTACTCTTGTCCTAGCTCGCCGAAAAGCTAGATTTGCCTCAATTATTTGTCTCTTTCCTTTAGCTTTTCTCAAATTAGCTTCTGCTATTTCAA